AACTATGGCAAGGCCCCCTTAAGGGAAGGGTTAGGTTAGTCAATCCGGCCCGAGACGCGTTCGTTGACAAAACAAAACCGCCGTAGGAATGGAGACCTTTCAATAGAGCGGAGGCGAACTGATCAACGAGAAAGAGGCCCTACTCACTACAAATGAATACACCACAAGATCGAACTGCACTCATGCCTCTCCCGCATCAAGTTGACCGCCCCCTCCCTAAGTAGTGATTCTATCAATCATGTACGTAGGTGGGGCCCTCCATTCTGATTGGTATATCATGAAAAAAGAAAGCCATTTGCACCAGGCGCACTGCGCTTTCCCTTGCCCAGATGTTCGCCTTTCTAAGTCAAGTAATCGTGACCCGCCGAAGACTGGAGCCTCGTAACATGTTGACGAAGACCTCCGAACTGAGGGTTCGATCAGTAGAGGGGACGACTTTGCCTCCCCGGAAGAAGAATAGCCCCGCTCTCTAGCCGACTGATCCCGTTGATCATATAACTGGGAGGGAACGTGTCACATTAGAGGTGAACGATCAGAGATCTAATCACCACGATGAGGCTGGTCCCTCTTTTAGTAGACTCAGCTATGAATATGAATGAAGAAATGAATGCCGGGCTCTTTCTTTCACTGCTAACCCCAAGAAGTTTCTTAATGCTGATACTCGTCGAGCCTCGAGCTTGTGGTCCTCCTTTGAGTGTGGGTTCAATTGGATGAATCCGTCAAGTCAAGGTCAACGTACGTAGCAGCAAGGATGGTGCATCGCCTATTTATTTATCGTTCTCGCTCGGGAGCAAAAACGAACACGCCTGCTACCTACTGTACTGGACCTTCGACCAGGCATTCTACCCTTGTCGAATCGGAACCAACCACCACTGCATTGCGCTCGAACAGTTGAGCGGCCAGCAACTTCCGTACACAGATATAGATTCATTCTTCGTAACTGGTCCAACCTCACAACCCTTCGCGGGTTGGTCAGAAGTCAGTCTTGTTTGGAAAGACGGAATTAGACAAAGAAAAGAGAGTGCTCGACCGGAACAACGGCCAACAAAGACCGTAATTACATAGATAACTGCTCCTCCCTTTCTCCGTCTTTAAGGCTTTAAGGCGAACCGAACCGTATGGCGGCTGGAAAGAAAGACGACCTCACCTTCTCGTAGATGGTGTCAGTGAGAGCAACTTTAGTATTCCCCGTTGACCTTCTTTTGTAGATAGAATCTTCAATGAGTGGAAACAAGCAACCTTACTAAGAAAGGTGCTTGTTGAGTAAGGCCGGCTTTAGAGCCCAAGCCCCTTGTATAGTATAGGTTGGGTGCTTGAGCGCATCTTTCTCATATCGATCAAGGCTTTCCTTGAGTTTTCAATAAGGGGCGCGTTAGCTAGGCCGTTTTCTTGCAGGAGTGCTAACGCGCGCCCTTACGTTTTCTTCGCTTGCTCCGCAGTACGAGCACAGAGCCGCGCCCCTTTAATATGATGAGAAGAAGAGGGGCCGCCCTCTTTTCTTTTCCGCACCAATCCTTATTTACTACTACATCTTTTTATGGGTGTATAGCTCAGTTGGTAGAGCATTGGGCTTTTAACCTAATGGTCGCGGGTTCAAGTCCTGCTATACCCAAACCTACCTTACACTAGACTATTTGTAAGGATGCGTAGTAGCGTTCAAAGATCACTCTTTGGCCTGGCCTTTAGACTCGCTTCAGCGACTTCGCCCTTTAAGTGACAAGGGGGTAAGGTAAGGAGTAGTATAAGAGTGGCTCGGTCATCGATAGGCCTCTCCTTATTCATTCTATAGGGCGGGGCTGCGGACCAACAATCCAGCAAAAGGGCTTAAAAGCTCCTTTATCAATCAAACCTTCCTTTCCTGCCCCTTTTTTTAAGGTAAGCATCAAAGCAAAGCCCAGAAAACCCAACCTATACAAAGAGCCAGCCCCTACTCCTAACAAGTGAAAGTTGCTGGCACCCACCATACCTTGCTTCGGGGCCGATCTCTTGTATCGAAGCAAATCCAAATCAAATCAAATAATATATATTCTATATTATTTGTTTGAGTTTGTTCCACCACAAATTTCGCCGTTGGATAGACTGATCTCGACATCCAAGCACGAATCCCTTGAGCGCTTCGGCGGCGGATAGCAGCATGGGCAACTGCGGCAAGCAGCCGATTCTTATTGCATTCACCAAGATAGTCTTGCTCGCTCCTGAACTCTGCGGCGAGTTCAGCCACCACCTCCGGGCCTGAGCTCTGCTCGAGCGTAGTCAGCCAGCTTCGTGACTTTGCTTAGCTTCCAGCGTTGCAAAGGGATAACCTTTCACTAGCTAGGCGCCCTAGAAGAGAAGGAGGGGTCCCACGGAGTTCTTCCCCGAAGGTCAAGCCGTAGTCCCTGTCCCTCGGAGAAGTGGAAGGAAGACAGCCTATAATTATAATGTGCAAGCAAGCGAAGTCGAATATATTAGATCTGAGTGCAGCAAGCTCAGTATAATCAGAAAGCCAGGAGGTTAGCAGGAAAGTGCCTTCTTTTCGACTTCTTCCTTTAGCTTTAGAACTGTCTGAAAGTGGAAGCATAGGCCTTTGTACCAGAAGAGTGCAGATCGAAATCCGGAGAGTGAAGAGAGGAAGGAAGATGAGACATCCTTCTAGCGGGAGCTCGGACTCCTGTTCGAGCGTTAGAAGGAAGATTCAATTAATCAAACAACGTATACAGATAGAGATGAGCGTTTGCGCATTGATACCGATACAAAGAAGGGGACCAGACTGGGGGAGGAGGAGAGGAAGTCCAGCTACAAACTAACTAGCTCATATTCGAAAGGGAAGACCTTAGCCCATTCCTAAGGAAGCCCGGGACGGGGTTTAAGAATTCCTTCAACTGCCTGGGAGTGCATTCAAGGCAAGGAGTTGCTAGCTAATAGAGGAAGTCAAGAGAAATCCTAAACCTAAGAGCTCCAAGACCGCCTAGGATTATCCGATGCATAGCTTCCTACTAGCTACTCAGATAGCAATCCAACAAATCAAATTCAAAAGAAAAAAAGACGAAGACGCAGACGATAAGACAAAAGACGATAAGAGTAGGGTCATGCTCTCCATTTCGGGTTGCTTATCGGGTTTCACCCAGTACTCTCGGTTCCAGATAGCGTGTTCGGGTGGTGTCCCCGTTTGGTCTACTATCGTCTCTTCACCGCCGCTAGACTACTTTGGCCCACCAAATGGCACAACCACAGTAGCTGGCTTGGCTCCCTCTTGCTCTGGTCTACGCTCCCCTTGTGAGTCGCCACCCTCATGTACTACTATAAACAAACAGAACTACTACAGATAGACTAGAACATCTCTTATGTCAAACCATTCGATTGAATGCAATCTCTGATGTCAATGACACGAAAAAGGGATATATACAATGAATGGAATATTAGAGTCTTTGAAAGCATCTGCAAAGCCAACAACGGGCACAGTCGATCGTAGATCCCACATGATGCCTTGTACCCTCACCCTTACTTGTCTCTCGCTTGTCGACTTGCTTTGAGTCGAGCTCACTTTCGATCGAGGACTACCGGTTAAAAGTGTTTGTAGCGTCAATTCCTTTCGGTGTACATCTCACCCAAAATACCAGGAAACATAAGCTGTCAGCTCATATCTATCTCCGCTCCTCGATCGAACAAAAGCCGTTTGATCCTATATAGCCTGGACCCGCGTACTCATCGTGGTCGTCCCTCAGCCTCCCGCACCCATATTCCTAACCATCCCTGGGAGGAGAATAAGGATAGCTAGTCACGGACGATTTTCTCACCTACATGGTATACGAATCCAAGACTTCCTAGCTAGAGGCTAGACGGTATCAAACCACGGGACAGGGAAAAAAGAGCAGCTTTCTAGGTTCTGCCATTGTAGGGTCAAAAATCATAATCAAAAACTAAATAGAAGCGGGTTCATTACGCCTGATTCGCCAAAGTACCACTGCCACCAGGGCTGACTCCTATCGCCTACTAGCTGCATGCGTTATATACCTACTGCTTCTATCGATGGAAAGACCGAAGCACGTCTCCCTATAGCTTTGACTGCCAGAGGTTGGGAAGAAGTGACTGGGCCCTATCACAAAATGAGCAAGTTAGCGCCTTGGCAAAGCTTGGTGGCAGGTTTTGTCTGAAGAAGAATGTTTTTCAGCGGGAGTCTCATCTCAGGTTGAGGGGTTGTTGGCTGGTTCAGTCGCTTTCTCGAATGGAAATTTCGAGCCGTTTCGCTTACCTTGCATACTACAGGAATGACTACATCAGAAACAGAAGATCTGACTAATAAAGTATTAGCATTGGTGATACATACCTTGCTGCCTTCCCTTGATTCAAGGCCTAACGGTCCAGTCTACCAACTTATGGGAGTTCTTGGTTAAATCATTTCTAATTACTTTTGGGTTCTCAGTGAGCCTATGCCCCCTCCTATACTACCAGCTTCAGGTCGAATAATTCAACTACTTCACCTCCGAGAGGTGGAACTCATAGTTAGTGCCATTGATTGGTATAGAAGACTCAGGCTCTGACCCACTTGAATAGAAGAGAAGACTAAACCTCGAGAAGTCTATTATTTGCACTCTGCTATTAAGCTAGCTGGATGCGGGGGATTCTGACTAAACTAGTACTACAGCTCTCGTGACCACTCCGCTTTGGGAGTCAAGGTCACAAGGCTTCCTTTCTATTTATTATTTATTTATTATTAAAATTAAAATAATATAAATTGAGTGATTTAAGCCTTTCATCTTAATCCGAAGATCCAGATCCTTGTGGAAATGTTTGAAGAGATTTTTTATTCTTGCCGTGCACTCCGCTTTTCCTTTCCAGTATGGGGTGAGGGCCTTAGTTTCACAGTCTCTCTCGAATCTTGGGGCGAATCAGAAGGTCGAGTCGAGAGAAGGGTCAAGAACAGAAACTCTGGTAAGCGCTAATCCTGATACATAGGGTTTTTTAGTTCTGCCTCTTCCCTTTCACACGGAGCTGGTTAAGCCAAACGAAATGACCCCTCAATTAATGAAAGTAGACAGAGATCCCGTAGTAGATGAATTAGATATACAACTCTGCCCCTATATAAGATATTATATATTGTACTGGTGCTCGCAATTCTAAATTGAATTCACATCGAGACGCGGATAGGGAAGGGGCGAAAGCGCAGTCATGAATAGGAAAACCGGAAGTGATCGCATTCGTCGAAGCGAATTAAAAAAGAAAGCTAACCCTGATCGATGAGCAACAAGTAAAAAGGTTATCCTTCGATAAGAACAGGGGGATCTAGTAACCGCTAATCCCTATTGGTAGGTCTCGGTACCTTGTTCCCGGGTAAAACCATCAGTAGACACTACCGATGGGAAGGGGAGGCCCGCCCTACTTGCTCCAGCGTCCAGCTTTGAAGTTTGATAATCGATTGCTATGAGGTGCTTCGTGATCTGTTGTGTTGTTGGGCCATCGTGTAATGAAACAAGAAAGAAGACTATAGAGAAGCTGAGCGGATAAGTCGATTCAGCTACTGGGATACGGCTCTTGGTTTAAGATCTATGCGCGGGAGACACTTTTGTTTTATGTTGACTAAGGGCCGACCGCGGTAGAGATGTGTTCGAACTGTTGCATGAAATATTTCTTTTTTTTTTTTAGCGTTGGCTTTGACCGATTCATCCTCTGTCCCCAGGGTGGATGGAGGGCATCAAGGAATGCCTTCTAGTTGGTAGTTGGCGGCCGATCTCCTTCCTGGAATCTCTTGAAGATATCTATGAAGAAGTCTCGCCTGAGCATGGATATGAAAATGGGTCACTGAACTTCTTTATGAACCTGTCTTTCTTGCTCCAACGCTTGCGCCAGTTGCAACTTTTCCGTTCTCTCAGATTATCTTATGTAAGATGACTTGGTTCTCTAGGAATTCGGGATCATTCACTTTAGAGGCCCTAACTATAGTTCTTTTCCTGCCGCCCATGCTCTGCCGCCAGAATCTTAGTTTCTAATTATTGGAGTGGCAGGATTCACAACCATTGCAGTGACAGGTCGAGCTCTTACGTTTGCCTGACTTATCGGGCCGGGGTCTCGCATTTGTGTTATAGTTTCGCATTTGTCCTAGTTACCATTCCGATGTGGGTAGAGCGATGCTTTCCTAGCTGATTCAGTAAAGGCTCTCTTCTGGCTTCAAACTATCATCCTTTAGAGGTTCGCCGCGTGAGGTTTCTTTTTACTGGTCGACCGATGGCCTGTCTCCTACGAGAAAACCGTCCTTTGTGTGTCCGCCCCGGGAAGTCAAAAACGGAAGGAAGTATAACGTGCAGAGTCGTGGGTTTCTAATTGGTAGCTTGTAACTGATAAGACTTTATTATTGAGCAGTGCCCGGTCTAAGTAAGGTGATGTCGATCTGTCCAATTGAAAAGGTTGGAAGTCTCGCTAGGGTGTCTCAGATGGAAGGTTGCCCATGTTTATGGATTGGACGAAGACGAAAGCCACTGGCGAAGATCCGTGAAATGATTGTGCAGCAGTTCAGCTCTTAGCTTCATCTCTGTTTAGGCTGGGTGGGCAGCTCCATTGAAATACCGCCTAAAGTTCTCGGTTTTGCCTTTGCTTCGCCTCCCCCGGTCCCTATTCCCTTTTGGCTGGATTCGTCCCATTTTCATCTGGGAGTCATCACCGTATTTATTCGACATCGATTGCCCACTCATCAGATGGAAACTTTCATCAGGAGGCATCGTCCTATTGAAGAAAGGGGAATGCCCACTTTGTTTAAGTAGGCTACACTGGAGTAGCAAAGTAAGGGGTTGCTCAAGCTACAACGAAGAAAGCCGGTGTTGGTAGTTAAGAATTCTAGGCCAGAGCGGGTTCAGGCAGCTTAATACTTAGTAGTTTGCTCACCCCGAAATGAAGAGAGTTCCAGTACTCACCCTACAAGTATGGAAAGTAGAAGGATTTCATATTCATATCTGGAAGTGTGATAGCGGATTGGCAGTAGAGGCAGGTCATGGGCTCAATCTCAGCCTCAGCCGATTCATTAGTTCTTTGGTTGCTGACTCTGATAGTGTGAAAGGGGCGAGATAGCTTATTAGTCAGGGCGGTCATCGGCTCAATCGAAGCCTCTTATCAAAGCGGTGGTTCTATTGATGAAATCTCAAAGTGGTCATTCCTATTGATTGAATCCCAACGGATATTGTATGGCAGTTCGATTCCTCTGCTCTGGTAGCTGCATGCAAGCAAGGAAGGAATCGGAAAGAGAGAGGAGAAGGATGGGTTTCAGGTAAGTGAACTTCTTGACCAAAGTAAGCTCCGTTCTCAAAAATCTTAGTTCGCTTTTCCCGTAACTGAAATATGAAACGGAAATGAATTACAATTACGAGCTATGAAAAGGAGCATTCCCGGCTAAGACAGTGGGCAAGGCACTAAAAGGAAGTTCATTCAAGGTTAAAGAAAGCTAGGCCCAGGGGGGACTTCCATCGGAGACATCCGCAGTGAAAACTGAAAGGAATAGGATGGGTTATCAAGGAACGAAGTAACTCGTGACGGAATGGAATGGTCTAGTTTGAGCTCCATCTCTCATTAAGAAGGGGATTGGCTTTCTCGTTAGAATTAGTATGTCTAGTTTGGTAAGTCTTCATAGCTTCTAGTTAGGCTTTCACGCCGTTTCGAGGAACGTAGCTCCGCCGTATAAAAGGTTGTTTCATAGCGCTCAAGGAACGAACGAAGAAAGGTTCCAGTATCGGCTCAAAGCATTATAAAAAGGGAGGGGCTTGGCCTACGACGAGAAGGAAAGGAAGAAAGGGCTGAGTATACTGCTCTGCTTCTGTGTATCGATTGCTTGCTTAAACCGTCCATTCTTTATCCTTTAAGGTAAGGGGGGGAACCTCTGTACATTGATTCATGGTCCTTCCATCGTGCTTCCAATAGCTTCATTGAGAATATTTATATACGCAGCGTTCAAACTGTGGTTCCTCCATACTCACTTGCCTACTCTACTCCCTGTGTGCCTCGCTACTTCATGAATGAAAGCAGACACTACAACGAGATGTGAAAAGGCCCAATCCCACGCTACTGAATGATGACTGACGCCTTTATCTTATGACTTTTGCTTCAGAAAGGCTTTTGCTGACGGTGATTGGGAAGGGAGAGCCGAAAAGTAAAAGTATCGAAGAGGCTGAAAGGCGGGAAAGAAGAATTTTAGTAGGAGCATGAAGGCGAAGACTTGAATGCGAATAGGGTGGAATACATACCTTATTTTATCTTCTGAGACTGGAGGGGACTGAAGAGGTGTATTGAATGTATACCTGCTTTTCTCTTCTTATACCTTTAGGAACATAAGAGAAAGAAAGGTCAATATCAAATAAGAGGGAAGGATTCAACCACGATATTCGTTCTAGATTGGGCTATTCGAGCAGCCCTTCTCCTATGCTTTTTATTGAACAAGAAGGAGTTAACAACCAACCCCACCATTTGACGTACCGGAAACAGAGCTGATCGTCTAAACCAGACGCTCCTGCTACCATATTAGGTTAGGGTTCCTGTCATGGTGGACTCTGCAAAATAGATTCTCAAATCCCATCTCGTTATGTCGGAAGTGGTTAACTGACTTTTCCAGTGTGATAGGGCGGATTGAAAAAGGGTAAACTCCGAGTCCATCTATCGAAGGGGAACCAACTCACGTCCAAGGGCGCGGGGTGGAATTTCAATTGATCGGTTTTGAACCTCGTAGATTTCCTTGAACTAGCTCACGTCCTAGAACCAGCTAACATTTGAAATCAGGGGAGGAAAAAGCTCTATCTCGTGTATTGACCTCCTCTGGTGGAATTAGCTTTACAAGGCTGACAGTACAGGTAGGGTTGGCTGCAGGGGGGGCGGTTTCACCGTCCAAATGGCTTTTAGTGATCATTTCCCTTAAGAGATGGCCTAACGAAAGTTTACTTTTGGACACCTCAGATAGCTGTGTAACCTTGTGCATTAAAGAGGGTTGGGCTCAAAAGACGATTGGAGAAGGAGCTATGCCCACCCCTTCACCCCTTGTTCACCCGAAATCTAATAAGAACTACAGAAGACGATGCATTCCTTGCTTTTGCAGGTGGACTCCTTCTCTTTCCTATTCATTGCGACTCCCTCCTTTCTGTTAAGCCAAGCCCTAAACTTCTTCTTCGGTGCCTTGCCTTGAACACGGAATCCTATGAATAGGTTGTGCCTCTTCCTGGGAGGTGGGAAATATTGCTTAATGGACTCAATTCATTTGATCAGTACCGAACCTCTTTCTCTTATGCTATTACTTACTTAGTGACCCTAGCGACCAATTACTTCGTCGATAAAGAAAGAAGAGTCAAGATCTGAGAACGAAGGAATTGAGTACCGAAATCGAGTTAGTGGAAATTATATCGGGTACGTTACTTAACAAGCGAAAGTCCTTCCATCCTTTTGTTTGACTGGGGAGAGTTCGTCCAACCTTTTTGAAGTGGCTAAGCGTGCTTATGAACATAGGATTTCACCGGTTCCAGAGAACCAGATAGGAAGAAAAGACCCAGAGGATTCTTTTGAAGCAGCATGACTAGACTCACGGATTTGTCTTGAAAACTTTTGATCATTGGTAGTTGGAGTCCCAAACCGGTCTAATCTCTTTCTACGGCAAGCGCCATCGCCTTTTTCATTCTGGATTTTACCTCTGTAGCATTCCCAACTACATGCTTTGATTCTTCATTTTTGTTTATTTGACTTGGTTCCAGCCTCGGTGGTCCTCCAAGGGTTTACTTTACCATACCATTTAGCATCCTTTTTCTTCGAACCTTTTTCCTATCCCTGAAGTGTATCCGCTGCTCCCCGCCGGTATAGGTCTAAGGGCGTTTTGTCCCCTCTCTCTCAATAGCACGGAACAAGATATATGTTGTGGCGGTTTCGCCGCCTATTCTATGATAAATATATAGTATAGTAAGGCGGAGAACTGTTGTTCGTTGGAGCGCCGGAGTGCGGAGGTTGTTCCCATCATTGAAGTCAGAGTGTGAGCCTTCTGAATGATAAAGACAAAAAAGTACTTAGTTTCGTTGGAAAAATCAACGCAAATCTGATCTTTCTTTTCTCTCGGGCTAGAACTTTCTTCAATTCTCTCCTTTAGAAAGCTGCGAAAGGCCCTGAACATCCCTCTTTTTTTCTCGAATGAAAGACCCTCGCCCCGCTTCCTATCGATATGGCGGATTCGAGGCGAAATCAAAGTCATCAAGTGCTCTTGACTAGCTAGCAGGTTGGCTAAAGCGAACTGACCGCAGCTCAATGAGGTACCAAGACCACCCACAAACCATTGAATCAGCATCATAAAGAAAATCCTCCTTTTCAGAATAAAGGGGCTGGCAAAAGGACAGCATCAAGCTAGACAGTATGACCGATCTCCGAGAGAAAGGCTTCGGGGTTCTCTTTCCTTGGTTTGACTAAACCGGCACTCGAACACTGGGTAAGAAGAAAGGGGCTTCTTTCTCTGATAGGGCCAACATCTTCTCTGACATTCATTTTCCCTTTATGGGTGAACCGTTCCTACAGCCCTTATATGATTCCAGCTACTCACCCTTGGACCCGCGTACTCATCGTGGTCGTCCCTCAGCCTCCCGCACCCATATTCCTAACCTCCTCCTATTTTGCTTACCATGAGGTCTCTGTGTCGATCGAGCCCAGTATTGGTATTTTCTATTTTAGAACTGAAATCATATCTGCCCCTGCCCGTCGGTAGTCATCTCGGTAGTAGTCATCATAGTGCCGATCTTTCTTCACCATCTTGGGATCATATTCCTCAGAAACACGGTTTTTGGACTCTTCCTGGGTTGCTCTGCACGCCCAGCTGCTCATGATGCTACCAAAGAGGGAGGATCAATATCCCTCAGATGAGATCTCTCAGAGCGGCCTGTAAGAGGCGTTGATGTTGATCATTAAAGTTGGCTATGGGAGTTCGAGCAATGGTACGTACAGGAGTTCAACTGTGAAGATAGACTAGCCAGCCACGAATGAGAATGAGGCTTACCCTTTTGTAGATCTTCCGAGGGCATATGTATTTTGTTCATGTTGTTTGGGAGTCAAAGCAGTGGTGAGACACTATATCTGTGTCTGGTAAGCTTACGAGTTCGACTGTGGGACGGGAAGAAGGTCAGAGGTGTCTGGTGGTACAAAGGTCATAATTGGTTTCCAAGAAGAAGGGGTCTGATTTCAATGGGTTTTTGCCCAGAAGGAAGGGGCGTGTTCATACCGTCGTATATTCAACCAAATAATAAGAAGCGATAACTGCAGAATCATACTTAGAAGTGTCGACTTACCCTAGTAGATTTTAAGCCCCTGGGCTTGGAGCCGGATGAAGCTTAAGACCCCAAGACAGAATTGGTCTTTTCGACTTTACTACAGGGGAAGAGCAGGAAAGAGGGACAGTAAGCTTGGGACAGGTGCAACCAGAAAGCCATCCGTTCCCGTGGTTTATAGCGACTAACGAATGTTTCGTCCCAATCCATATGCTTTGGTGGGATGACGAACGAATAGTCCACATCCGATGATCCACATAGTCTGCTGTTTTATGTCCTTCAAGATTGGCGGGGGGTGCGGAATATGGCTCTTTCAGAATATGATGGCATTTATTATGCCTAAGTCAGAGGGAACTATCAGACGCATTGGCTGGCGTAAGAAGATCCGATCTCTCACGAATAGGTTTCACAGCAGCTGCAGTCGCAACAGAGGAGCTCGTTGTGTTTGGGAATGCTGAGAGTGATCGAACGCAGGCAGAATAAGTTGATCGGATGTGAAAAGCATCCACACTATTATGCTACCATTAGTCGTGAATATGCAGGAGTATAAGCAGCTGCTTGAGAAGGCTCGCCATGAGTGAAACTGCCCTTCTTGATCCTATTCTTTATCATCTTTTTTGTCCTAAGGGTCATGTGGAACCCGAAGCTATAGGTCGCATTATGATTTGAAGTCAAGGGCTCCGAGACTTCGCATAGTGAGGAAATGGTAGCGTGCAGGCAGAAAGCCAGATATAGTAAGAGGCGCACTCCTGGGGGCAGGAATAGGAATAGGAAAGGTTTCTCGCTCAATCCGGTCTTTATTCAGTACCAAGACCTTTATAATTATAAGATAAGCAATTAGTTAAATTCGATACATTCGATATCCTTCTTAAGCTTCAGAACGAAGATGGTGGGCTCACGTGGGTAGCTCCCGTCTCCTGTAGCCGCCTTGTTCTCTGTTAGTTCATAATGTGTCTGACACAGACGCAAAGTCATGACAACCAGACTAGACTAATAACGTTACAAGCAGCGCAAAGAAAAGTCTGAACGCTTTCCGCAAAGATGCTGTTAGTTAGCCCCCTTCGACAAGAAAGTGGGAAAAACCGACGGGGAGTGAGTTCATAAACAGGATTCGAACCTTTCTTCGGGTTCCTGCTTCTTCGTTCGGTGACGGGGCAGTGATATCGTCGTATTCTTCCGGCTTGGATCAGTTGGATCCGGCTTGAACGCAAGCAACGGTTGGCTAGACTCCTCGATTGGAGGATTGGCTTAGCTTGTTGCGAACTACTGTTCTTCATTTGCCTTAGTTGTGTTGTGTGTGGGGTCAACGGAGACACTGGCACTTACTGATCGTACGTACTCACCTTGCTCCTCAATCCGTACTTCACTCACTGACTCATTCATCAGTAGTTGGAGCCGGGTAATGTTACGGTGAGGCCTCACTGGGCTGGGTAGTTAGGTCCTCTCAAACGGCGAGGACTCACGTAGTACGACAAGACTTTACGAAATGAGGAAAAGAAGTTAGCGGATTATGATGCCCTATTAGATAGCCCATGCCTTGCAAACGATTATTTCTAATTAGACTGTGACAGCTGCTTTGCTGATAAATTCAAACCTTGTTGAGCCACGCCAAACAACGGGATCGTACTCACTAATGGATCGCCTGGAGTTCTTTCTCGCCAGGTGGAAAAGCGCGTACAGATTTCCTCCCCTCCCCAACCAAGGGCTTTTTCATTCCGAGCCTCATTAGCGTGCTCGTCTGCGAGCTATGCTGGTTCTGTAGAGTAAAGGCGCGCAACAACGAGAGAGAGAGGCGGGCTTGGCGACCGAACGATCCGCGTCACGGCTATTCCTTCTGTACTACAGTTCGGTGGAGGAACTGTAAGAGAACAATTTCAATCCGTGCTCTAACTCGACATATTCGTCTTAATCATATTCGAAATCTTCGTATTAATCTTCTAAATCTTCGACATCTTCAGCGGAATCTTCATCTTCTCCAGTTGATGATGCATGATGCATATTCATATTGAACTTCAACCAATGTCACTTGCTCAACAACTGCCTTCTTCCACAGTAGCTTCCTCTCCATCCTGAGGCGAGTCCGCAAATAACATTTTGTCCATTTCTTCTGCGTCTGTTGATGATGCTGAAGCGGATTTCACTTCAACGGGTACTGGTAGATTTCCACTGGCACAGCGGCACTTCTGGCTTAAAGGCTTGCTTTCCTGGCTCCTTTCAAAGGTAGGCTTATCGCCGAGGATAAACCAACCGATCTACGCTCGAACCTCCTTAGAAGACTGACTGGTCAGAAATAGGTTATCCACCGACAAGAGAGGGCTCCACTACGAAGGGACGAATATCGTTTCACATCTGATGAAATTGAAACAACTAATCTAATGGCATATATAGTTTCATCGTCTTGTAGATGTACTTAATAGATGCACTAAAAGTCAAAGTGTTCGATAGAACCGTCTCAAAAAAAAGGTGCTTTTCGGTCACCATTGGCTTGGGGCGTCCTCTCTCTAACTGAACAACTTCCAAGGCAACCTTCTTTGCTTAAGCGCTTCTCTTCTCTGGGCTCTCCCATTGGGAATTTTATACCCTTGTACCACTGAAGGGCTCTGGCTCTCTCAATCAAAGGAAGGTCTCTATCAATCAAAAGACCTGTCACTCTCCATGTTCTCCGGAATCACAATCGTTCAAAGAATAACATGAATGAAAAGCCCCATCCATCCGGAGTCAAAGCTATAAGGTTTTTTCACCCTGTCTATTTGTTGTCCTCCTATTTGTCCTCCACGAAAGTAAGCTCGACTCACTTCAAGCCTCGTTGTTTTCACGTTTCCTAGTCACAAGACTACTTTTCTTGGGGTAAACGTCACCCCCTTATCCCTTATTATAATAATATAAATAATTGGGCCTAGACAGTGGGTCTTCTCAACAATATGGTGGTTCTGCCCCCTCCGTCGGATATTATTGTGATCTTATTCGTTGTGCCCAATGCTCCTCTTCTAGCGACCCGACACCAGAGACCCCGAAAGGGCACCAAGACTTGACTATACGCCTGGGAAAGAATATGGGTCCTCCCTATCAATTGGCGAGGCCTCACGTAGTACGCTTCTTTCCTTCCGAACTAGGAAAAGGCAGTTATGACATCACTTTGAGTTCTACGCCACCTCACTTACTCAGAAGTAGTGGGAGCCAGGCGCTCAGACTTGCACCACTCTTTTTTAATAGCTCCCTCACTCGTCGATCGTCTAATAGGGAACGAGACTGAAGTGATCCCGAGCGGAAGGGAGGACCCCTAATTCGGGGGCTGAGTTCGAATAATATGCACTGATAGAATAATATACGCTGAGTACTCGAACATAGTAATAGAGAGGGGTAACGACTAGGGAGTTGGAAGACGAACATCTTAACAGTGATTTGGTTGGAAGACTTTTGTGCTAGTTCAGTTCTTCTGATTCAACAAAGTACTCGTACTCATTTAGTAGAGTTGTTGACCATAGATAAGGAATGGTACGTACGCACGTATAACATCATATCATGCTGCCTTTTTCTTTCTCATTCCCAAAGCAAGCATCTTTGCCCACTTACCGGCCTCGTTCGTAGGCCTAGCCCACTACCCCACCTGACTGACTTGTCTCAGAAGGTACTGTTTCAAGTTGTAAAACCACTCCGTTACCAGAGGGAGAAGACGAAAGCACAGCCATACGGGGAGGTTCGTAAGGCCAGTGAGGGCGAGTGAAAGGACTCAAGCAAGGCCCATACCATCCGGTCACGT